GGAAATAGAGGTATGTGATAGATACTATCTTGATTCCATATTTTTATGCCTTTTACTTATGAAGGGCAACAAAAGAAACAATAGGTTTTATTATCCTACATGTTCCATTAGTAACACTCCCTTGATACTTTCCAAGGGTGTCACTGCCTATTTGATTTTGCTTGTGCTTAATGTTTCCCGATTCTACTAGAAATCATATACGAACTTGTTATAGATGTATTTATTGGATTGGTTCATCAATAGTGTTGGGTCAGAATCCCCCCCTTTTTTTTTGACTCTGCACCATTGATTCCACTATTATTAGTGAGCAATAATGGAATAATTCCTTCATATTCATAGAGATAGGGGACATAATTCACATGGATATAGTAAGTCTCGCTTGGGCTGCTTTAATGGTAGTCTTTACATTTTCCCTTTCACTCGTAGTATGGGGAAGAAGTGGACTCTAAGGGTACTACTAATTGAGTTGAGTAATCAAATCAAACTGTATCAATTGTTTTATAAATCATTCTCGTTTTGAACTTTAACTATTGAATTCTTAATTGAAAATATTCATTTTCAAATATTAATTCAATTTAAATAAAAATATCTTTATTTCGAAATTCCATTGGATTCTGGTGGAGTAATGTATTATATGAATAATACCCTTTCAATCAAACAGATATTTCAATGATTCCCATGTTCGTATTTCGAAAGTAAAGGGGATACAAATGATAGGCAATTTCTTCCAACCGAATTCTTGCTAAATTTTCTATTTCGGTGAACCGGCTCTTACCAGAATTATATATGGACAACGAGGAACAACGGACCCTTTTTATTTGTTTCCCTCTTTACTGTTCAAAGAGAAAGTAGTTCTGTTATTAAGTGGATACGCACTTTCTATGGGAAACAACATAGACATAGTGATTGTCCAACGAGATACTACGCATAATAAGATCTTGCCTTGGGCAAGTCACATATTGCGTACTTACTTTATTATTGTATAAATTTGATTTATGCTTTATCAACTCGTTTCATATCATGGTTCAAACGTTACAAATCGATGGGGTTACTCCTTTTCGAAATCCGAAGAAGTTCCCATAGAGCTCCTTGAATCATCTGTCAACGGCTCAATCAATTACTTCTTCGGAATGCGAAAAAACAAAAAAAAAAAGATTACTCGGTTTTTTTTTTATTAATATATGCCTATACAATTTTTCCTTCATTGATTTGATTCTTTCGATGGATACCGGGATTCATATTGGAAATAATCAGAAATCTAGGAATTAGAACCATAAGAGTTGCCTTTCTATTTTTTCAGATTGATTGGAATCAATACAAATCAAATAGATGAAGCAAAGAAATAGAATTGGGGTGCTATATACATTACATATATGTAATTGATATCTACATATATGAATATGAAGATACATATTTTAGATTGATCTATATTAAGCCTCTATCTTTATACAGTACAACTTTATACACTACAATAACAGTAATAAATAGTATGGTAGAAAGAAATATATGAATCTTTCTACCATACTATCGGATCTCATAGAATACTGCTGATTCTAGTCCGCTCATTTCATTTAAGACGCGAAATTGGAATCCTTTTGATTTTATTTCTTCAATCATTGATAAGAACTAAGGAGTCAAGTTTCGTTCAAATTAATCATTTTGACTGACTGTTTTTACGTAAATGATAAGTAAGAAAGCAGTAGGAACTAGAATGAACAGTGCAGTAGCAATAAATGCAAGAATATTTACTTCCATAATATCATCGTTTTTTTTACTTCGCAATAACTCGGGATTTAATCCCATAGAGATGAGAAATCTTTCACCTGTAAATTCAATGAGATGAATTATATCTCGATGATATTGAATCAGATCAATATCATGAATAACAATATCTGAGCTATCAAATCGATTCATCGTCGAGAATTGAATAGTATAACATAGGAAGATCTTTTATCCATACCGAATCCAAAAATGGATTCCTGATCTAATCTAATCAAGAATTCCTTTATTTATCATTCTTTTCCATTCTTTCTTTCTTTTCTATAAGCTACCACCTTCCTTGTACAATCATCTGATGAAGTATCATCTGACCGTTTTTCCACTTCCATTGGTTACAAACCCAAACAAACAATAGAAGTCAAATGGAAAAAAAAAGACTGAGTTAAGTTCTAAACTCCGTTTTTTTAATGATCTAATTTTCTTGGAAGACAAAGAAGTGTGATAAAGATGAGTCCCAGTCTAAAAGATCTAATATTCCATCAAATTCACTATTTTCGAATTTTTTCTTTTTTCGATGGGATCCGAAAGGAAAAAAAAATGATTCATTCCCTTGGGCGGGATCCTTGTTTGATCTTTCTTTTATTAATATCCTCTTTCCTTGGATTAGGACTGGGACGCATATATCAAAAGTTCAGTGTGCAATTTGAATGAGATAAATTGTTTCAAATTCAAATTAGTAACTGAGATTACACACAATCGGAACCGGAAAAAGAGATAGGTTTAATCTGAAAAGTATTCTATCAGGGTAACTATGTTAAATTCATTTTGTAGCGTACAAGAAATGAATTCCATTTGTGTATGTGCTTCCAGGAAACATAGGGTATTCTATTCCATTACACGGATCGGGAACAATCGAAAAAGTCCGACCCAGTACGGTATCTCTTGGAATTCTGAATATGATGCTACCAATAATTGTACTAATCCACATATGTCTCTCTCCCACCAATCGGTACTAGTTGAAGTAATGGAAATTACCGGATTTGTTTGATGAGAAATGCGAAACGAAAAAGCAAAAAAAAAAAAGAAATAAGGATTTCCGTTGGGAATGAAATTCTGCTCCTTGTCCTCTTTTTCACAGAAAATGGAGAGATGAATTGAGTGTTTATTGGATCCGTCGGGACTGACGGGGCTCGAACCCGCAGCTTCCGCCTTGACAGGGCGGTGCTCTGACCAATTGAACTACAATCCCAGGGAAATAAGGTGTATAGCATACATATTCTTATGATTTCATTCAAACCATTTCTATTTAGAATCGCCGTGTTGTAACATAGACGCGAATGATATATTGATATCCACATGGATACGCACTTTAGTGAGAGCGACATGGATTAATCCTTTCGTTATTGTCAAATCGATTGATAATCAATCTTTCAATGAACAAAAAGAGTCTTTTTTTTCTTTCCTCTTTTCCTTAGACTTTATACTTACAGATCCTGATATGAATCTAGATCATTAGCAAGATCCGCATTTGTGGGAACAAATAAAAATAAATAGAGCACAAATAAATAGAAGTAGGGATATATCATAAAGTTTTCTTTTTTTTTTTTTTATTCCTCCTTATCAGGAATTTCTGGAAAACAAATGAGTTATATCATTTCATGGTGGATCAGCGAATTATTGGGCCGAGCTGGATTTGAACCAGCGTAGACATATTGCCAACGAATTTACAGTCCGTCCCCATTAACCGCTCGGGCATCGACCCAGGAAGAATCAATTCTAGGCTTATTGATAATCCATGATCAACTTCCTTTCGTAGTACCCTACCCCCAGGGGAAGTCGAATCCCCGCTGCCTCCTTGAAAGAGAGATGTCCTAAACCACTAGACGATGGGGGCATGCATGCTTGCCCGACCGCCATCATACTATGCTCATAGTATGAACAGTTTTTTTTAATTGTCAATATAATGTAATGGTATGACTAGATCCGACGGATCTTTCTGCCTTTCATGATTCCATAGAATTTTTTGATTCGTCATTTCTATTCATGAATCATTCATTCTAAGCGCCATTCTATATATAAATCTATTAATAAATCTATTATATAAATCTATAAATCGATATTACTCTATTAGATAGTACTCTATTAAATATTCTATATTAAATATTAATATTTAAATAAATATAATAAATAATAATCAATTTCTATAGATAAATTTATCTATAGAAATAGAAAATAATACGAAGGATAGGATCCTTTCGGGGAATGACTTGTCCGCCAGAAAAAAGGTGAAACTCCATTTCTTCCACTTTCATTCATTGATTCACTCGTTGTTAAGATGAGATATGCCTATCTCACACTAAGCCAGGAAATTAACAAACGATAAATCTGAGGCAAGTTATCGAAAATTGTTTTTTCTTTAAGAATTTGCTTCAGGGGACAAATAGAATATCTTCATCACATGATTCGACGAAATATCTTGGATCTATGTCGAATTGGTAGGTACATGTATCAATCAAGTGAATTTCGTTTTGATAGGGATCAATTCAATAAAAGAAAAGTAATTAGAGTCAGTCTTGAAATAATTCATTGCATTGATATTTATCAAATTCAATATCAATAAACCATTCTTAACCTATACTCGCTAGGGAAATCCAATTTCTCGTTCCCGAATGGGCCACCAGCTACTATGAGTCTATTGCATGTACTTATGTATATAATATATGTACATAGATATATCTTATCCGCATAATGATTCATTCAGGAATTGAATCAAACGCGCCCTTTTAACTCAGCGGTAGAGTAACGCCATGGTAAGGCGTAAGTCATCGGTTCAAATCCGATAAGGGGCTTTCGATTTTTTCATAAAACTCCAGTCTTAGTATTCATATTTGAGCGGAGAATAGAGATATTGTTGATATTTGTAATAAAAAAAAGTAACCAACTGTCTAATTGAATTAGAATAATAACTTATTCTAATTCAATTAGAGTATAGTAGTTATAAAGTTGAACATTTGTTTATTATATTATAATGAATAATGAGAATGAATAATGATAAGTCATTTCTTGAATTGCCAAATATTCCTATTTTCCACTATTCCAATCAAATCCATTGTAAAGATTAGAAATCAACAAAAGAAAAAGTAAGTGGACCTGACCCATTGAATCATGACTATATCCACTATTCTGATATTAAAATTCGATAGAGATGAAATTGGAACAGTGGGTCTTTTTTTATTTCATTTCTTTGGACTCCGCAAGAATTTGTCGATATTTCCGATTAA